CTCGAACTCACTCGATCGATGGTTCATGGTTCTACGTAATTAGTAGGATCGAGTTTCTACTCCAATCTAAGGTTTTTAGGGTTGTGAACTCAAGAGTACCGGTACGAGTTCTTTGAGTAAGGAACTGGTAGCTTTTACTTATGTCAATGAGTGAGAACAGTAGTAGTAGATTGAGTTAAAGAGTTTGATCTTCCCCCCAAAAGGGATATAGAGGGGTAAGGGTCCTTTCTTTTGTTGTTGCACTGAACTAAGTAAGTGTCCTCTTCTCAGAGAGGAGGAGTTGCCTAAAGGATTAGTTCCTCGAGTCTAGTTAACTCGACAGCTTAACACGAATAACGCGCGAGCTTTCCTCGACTATAGCGCGAGTAGAGTCTAGCTCGACAAGAGGAACTGCTTAACTTGACAATAGCTCGACTAGGTCGCTTCGCTTCCAAAAAGAAAAAGACCTCCTTTCTTGTATTAATAGTGTCTTTTTTTTGTTACTTTTACTTGATTGAGTACAGGTAGTAGTAGTGGAGTTGAAGAGGTCGCTATCTCCCCAGTGAAGGCTCGCTTCGTAGACTTCACGAGCAAAGAAGAGATATGACTTACAATCAGGTGCCCATCAGTTTGCTGTCCTGTCTCTGCCTGTAGGTAGTAGGTCCCTGCTCTTTCCGATAAGCGGATAAGTTGAGGGGCTTGCTTCCCAAAAGAAACTTCCCTTGCCTCCTCCTGGCCTTGACACTCTAGTTGTTGTAGCTCTTGTTTACTCCTTGTTTTCCTTCTTTCTCTTGCTTGTTAGGAGTTTAGAGTATGTCTAGAACGAGTGGAACGAAGTGCTTCCCTTAACTTAAGAAGCCCGAGTCCACGATCTAAAGAGGAGCCGAAGGGAGATGGCTAATAGATTGACTTGCTTTTTACCTTTCGTATTCGGCGGAAGTCAATGGGAAGACCAGGAGCAGCAACAGGCACAAGCAACACCAGAAAAAGAAATCGGAATAGTAATATATCATATATATAAGTAGTCGTAGGAATCGCCATCGAAAGCAAGCGTCTTCTATTTCATAACCTCTTGTACCTTTAGACCCTGGATCTTCTAGTTGAGCAAGAGAGGACTTCTCTTCTTAGCAATAGCCAGTCAGCAATCAAAGAGTAAGTATATGTAGGGAATAGGAGTAGGAGCGAGTCAGAGACGGGGGAATACGAGAGGATAAGGCCGTGGATGACGTACGATCCCCGTCCACCTTCAAAGGGGAGCTATGTAGACAGATTTTTTTGTCTTTACTTTCGTGTTTGGAGTAGGTGATAATGAGGAACAGCAAGGAGATGGCTTTTTAGCCAAAACAGTGTGGTGTGGGTAGCCTGCCCCAATCAAGCGTAGCGATCACTGAACGATTGATTCCTATTCTTATTATAAAAGATTCTTGGATGAGATAGATGGTGGGAACAATGAAGCGGATTCTTCATCTTTAGCTTGCTATCTGTATTCTTTCTTTTCTCGATCTACTGCTTGCTTTCGCTTATCCGACGCACTCACATCCAACTACTTAAACTGGGACGGGACCAATCATGTTGATTGCCTATCCTACCCAGCTCTAACAACTGGTTTGGTTGTTGAATCACAAATCACAAACTTTATCCTCTCAATCGGAGAGGCCTCTAGTCCCCAGTTCTATTATAAATTCCTTATTTATTATCTTACCAAGGTAGTTGACTTGCTTACTTGTTAGAGTAAGGAAAGCATAAAGTCTATTGCGGATCTTCACTTAAATCATAGGAAGCAGAGAGGACTGGATCTGGATACCATAAGGCACATGCAACAACATGAAAAGCGTCGGAAAAGAGGATGTGACCATGAAGAGGTTGGGCTGGTTTTGAGCTGCCCTTAGACCGATTCTCTCTTTCGGTTCGGTAGCAGACACCAAGATAGGCTAGGCTGGGAAACCTTATTCGTATTCGATACGATAGGACAGGTAAACAAAGCAAGGCCTGGAGTGAAAGAGTCTGGGTCAAGAGATTTTCCCCTGGAAGCCTGCCTAGAAGGATAAGAGAAGAGGCAGGAAGACGGGCTTAGCTCTTTTCAGGTTGAGAAGGTTGAATTGAAAACTTTCACCTGGTCTTGGAGGAGAGATGTCTTGGTTGAATGCTTTCTGTAGAGAGAAGATTTTAGGTATGAAGTGTCTGGTTTGATAAAACAACCAGGAGTGGGCACGGAAAACTAAATCTGCAGGACCTGGCCTCAGCAATTCGAGTAGCAGAAGGCTTTATTTTATATGGAGATAATTCGTCAACCACCAAATCAAACTTATAAGGAAACCCCATCGAAGAGATAGAACTACCTTGGCCTATTCCCAACCATATCTTGGCTATGGATCTTAAGGTATTTCCTTAAAAAACTAATTGCCGATCCGACATGGAAGATAGAACAAAATGGGTCTCCATACGGCTCCTCTCACTCTGGTCGAGCTGCTACGCTCCTCATTGACTGGAAATTAATTATTGAGATTTTATCGCTTACTAGAGATCCTGAGAAGCTCAGAATGCAACCAACCCCTAGTGCCCCCTCTCTTTCAATATCGGTGGATCCTAGGGATCCGTTTGATTGATAGAAGGATCAGGGAGAACCCCTATCCGACCAATGGATCTTCCAACTAGAATTCTCAAGGACTTGAGGCAGCCTCTATTAAAGCAGTTGCTAAATTGATATAGCGATCCCTTGAATCCAATGCATCCATGGAACCAATCGCAGATTATGGAGCAAAAAAAAGTAATCATAGAGAAGCTAAGCTTTCAGGCAAGGGAGGTATAGGCTACAAAAGAAAAGATAAAGTCTTTCCAGTCCTACAGCTTCTCTAGCTTGAGCAGTCAGTAGTCTTTACCTTTACAAATTTATACGCGTCAACGAGAAAAGGTCAGCATATAGACATCATCTTTATGGAAATTCCAACGGAGATGATTAATAATCTAGCTCGGGCTTCCTTAGTTTTCTTATTTAGTTATATGGTAAAAATAGAATCAATGGATGAACGCTTAACGCCCCCTTAGCGGCCAGCTGCTTCAGATTCATCGAATTCCCTACCCTCCCCCTTTGCTGAAAGCACTTCCTATAGCGAACCAGGCAAGGAACATCACGAGTAGGCTGGTACCAATTTCTCCACATCAGCAGCAACATAGGCATCTTAATCTTAAGTAGGAAATTCCTTCATCTCAGATGATGTGGGTCAGGTACAAAAATTGCTTTCAATTTCCAGGTAAAATGAGCGGAGACGAGTTTGAGTTTATCAGCACACCCCCCGGGTAGAAACTGAGCTTGTAGAAAGATCCCGTTTATTTTCGGGCTGGCCCTTGCCTATGGAAAGAATGGTGTCTCAGAAAGTTGTTGAATGCCTCAACTTCGGATGATGACTAGCTAGGATTAGGATCAAAACACCATTTAAGGCACATTTTCACCTAATTAACTGAAGCAGATGCAGGATCCGAAGTCTTCGACTCAGGCTCAGACGAACCGAGAGTCCTTTCTATCCTTAGTCACAGCGAAAGACTTATACTTTTGAGCTATACCTCTGCCCATAAAAACAGAACTTTTTGATCTCCAAATGCACCACCCTTTATTTATATTTATTGGGGCGGATTGACTTATTGCTAAGTTTCGTAGTGAAATTCCACTTCCCTTTTTCATAGCTATTTTTGAGGAACCGCTGCCCTCACTCAATTCTAATCTCGAAATCTTTACCCGATCTGGAAATGCTTATCTTATATGGCACCATAGGTCTTAGTTTCGTTTCCTATATGCGCTTTCGTTCAATCCGACTTCAAGAACTTGTAGGGGGCCACCCACCCTTTCCCCTTTACCCTCTAACTCCCTAAGGAATGAGAGGCCACATCTAACTTTGCCCAAACCACTGGAATACGAATGAGGTTGAATGAAAGAAAATAAAAAAAACTATTAATTTTTCGAATTTCTACTCTAAAAAGAGATGAGAGTAGGTAACGGCTGTGAGAATCCGGCGATATGGGACGCTTTGCCGTGTACAAAATGTTTCCATTTGGGTAAGATGCTTCGTGTAAGTGCTAAAATCAAGCGCACGTCCCTCCGGATAGAAAATCAAGCCTCGGATCTCATCTCTTTTTTCAAAGAGAACTTGACGAGAATACCCGTCCTCCACAAGAGCTGCTTCGAGATATTTTTCGATTTTTAATTGACTTTGCAAAAAGGAGTCCAGAATTGTCTCCGTATAAGCGACACCCCACCAATTCGTCCTCAAGCGAGCAGCGAGCTCTGCTCGCCGGGTGTTGTCATCGAGAAGCGGAGGATCAATCGACTGGAATAGCCCTTAACTCCTCACGCAACGCGCACTCTAATGATTCATGAAATGGATCACGGAAGAAGACGTATCCGAGATGAATTATTTTTTCATTATATGAGTGGAAAGACAGGGAGAAAAGCATTGATAGTTTTCCAGTTCCACCGCTTGCCTCTACTTTTCATGCCCGAGGGGACAAGAGAAGAGCAATAAAAGGCCCAGCCTTGATTGTTGTAGCTTCGATGACATCAACATAAAGTAAAGAACTCTTTGCTGTGACCCAGAAAGGTAAGCGAGGAGGAGATTAAACGCTTGCTTGATCAGACAAAACAAGCCCTTAATAAATGTAGTTGTACAGGCGAAGGCAATAAAGAAAAAAGACCAAGCGCAAGGCAAAAGGCAGCATAGTATATAAAAGCTCTTCCTGATTCAAGTCTTGGAGGGTCGGGCGATTAAAGAATGCAACTCCTGGGCTTCCAAAGATTCAGTATAACTTCTCATAGCTCCGTGGGCAATAGCAAGAGGGTCCTGGTTCACATTCTCAAACAACAAAGCACACCGACTTTTCCAGATAAACCAACAGTGGAACCCAATAAGCATCTGAACATCAAATTTGCCAAAAACAGGAAAATCACTTTGAATTTTCAATAGAAACTGGAGAGATGGAGGAATCGTTTGGGATTTTCAAATAAGGTTTATGTGGACCCGGTTGGTCGGTCAAGTGGTTTGGCTCTGTGGACGGACAGTTCTGTTTCTATCCAACTTTAGGGTCAATCAATATACTTTTTTGATTTGGTGGTCAACTCGTCTTCGGGGTCGGTCTTATGAATGGCATCTTACTTGTGTCCATGGGGATCAAATTAAGGCTAAAAGAAGAAGAGTCTTGGAACTGATTACTCAGTTAGGGTTCTCATTACAACTTCCCTGGCTGGCTGTTGGTGATTGAAACCTCTTTGCTTCTAGTGCTTAGAAAGATGGTCTAAGGGCAGTCACTCTTTCCCAGACGAGGAGTTTCAAACAATTCCTAAATGATTGTTGCTTTCTTGATCTGGGCTTCAAAGGAACTCCTTTCACATGGTGTAATGTCAGACCTGGGGAAGCAAATGTTCGCATTCGGCTTGATCGTGCGCTAGCAACGGCTGAGTGGCGCCTTCTGTTCCCTCAAGCGCAGCGCAGGTTTTCCATGATCCTGGGTCAGATCACTGCCCTCTTATCTGAAACACGGCTCAAACTGCTAAGCGAGTTCAGCTTGATTTCCAATTTGAGAGTCGATGGTGACTCCATGATCAATGTGCTTATCTTGTCTCTGAGGCGTGGCGGCAGTAGTTTTCAGGATCCCGAATGTTTATTGTTCGATCTAAGCTGATTGCTTTTCGGGAAAAAATCAGGTATTGGAAGTCCACTATATATATTGGGAGAACCTAGGACTCGAATTCGCCAGTTGAAGCATCGACTTGAATCTCTTCAATGTCAGCAACTTACTGATTGATTGACCCATTCTAGAGAAAGTGCTTTCGGGTATACTTTCTTTAATCTTTAATGAATGTGGTTCTTGCTCATAGCCCCAAAGACCCATGAGGGAGCCTCCTTTTTTTTACATTTATTTACTTTACAAAGGGATTCAGACAAGGAAGGCTGTTAAGCATGCAGACTGATTCTCTTTTCTTACGTTACGTGAATTAGAGACTACTGAAATGCAGTTTCACTCCTAAGAAGAAGGTAAGATGACTATAGGCAAGAAAGAATTGAACCTAAGGCTTGCCCCCGAAACATTAGGAAGAAATGCTGCTTTAGATCCCGCCCAGATCAGATCAAGGGCGGTCTCTTTTTTTCTTTCTAAAAGAGCGAAAGTTTACGGGTTGATGGGTGCTCTTTAGGTGTTTACTACCTCACATCAAGGTGACAGGATTCGAACCTATGGCCCTCTGTACCCAAAACAGATGCGCTGACCAGACTGCGCTACACCTCGTCTCACCCCCCTCAGCATATAGATCCACCCGATCGATGAACACTCGAACCGAACTCGCCCATCCTTTTGGGCACAGGGACGCGAGAACCAATCCGAGTAATCAACCGCTTTTTTTAGAAAATCTGCCTCCAGCAAGATAGGGCGACGCCAAAAAGCCGTATAGTGCAGGAGCGCTCACATTTTTTTTTGGCTTCCTCTTTCACTTGAATTTTTTAAAATCCGGCTCGCTCCCGGCTACCTGTCCTTTGGACCCAAAGCCCGCTTAGAAGTGGATTCGAACCACTGACACAAGGATTTTCAGTCCTTTGCTCTAACCAGCTGAGCTACCTGAACCACTTTCCTAAAGTCTGTTTTCTTCATCGAATAGCGCCCTACCTTACTTACCACTTTACTAGTAAGGGAAAAGCCCTTTACTAATAAAAAGAAAGATAGGGCTTTTTTCGTTCGTCAAGCTTTCGAGCAGCTCTTTCAACTGCCGCCTAATCTCCTCTCCCAACATGCTCAAGAACCGAGAGCCGCCCAGGGACTGCCGGAGGGAGCTTGCTTATAATATAAAAAGAAGATAGGCCGGTCAAAACAACGCGCAACGGGCTCTCCGCTCCTAGTAACTAAGTAGTGCTATTCTGTCCTCCGGGGGACTCCACCAACACCAAGAGGTTCTTTCTCTCACGTAATTTCGCCCGCCCGTTCCACTTCCGTGCCGGAGGAAATGGGATTCGAACCCATGATACAATCTTCTTGTATGTCGATTTAGCAAACCAATGCCTTAAGCCACTCAGCCATACCTCCAAGTTGTTGATCGGAATTGGATGTGCGGTTGGTTGCCGGCTATCTGATCCGATCAACTGCGTAAGCCGTAGCGCGCTAGCGCGCGTACTCTTCCTCTATCTATGAGCGAGACTCCATCCAAATCTGCCACTCGTTGGGCGACGCCCTCTTTTCTATGAACACCCCACCACTGAATGATGAACTTTGCCAGTCTTCGCCTCCCTCATCCGAAGGCATAAGAACATATGTATCAACGATTCCATAAAAGGAGAGGAAATGGACTTCTTAAGGTCGCTTTCCTGACCCGGGCTTTCATCCTTTTCAGCCTATCAGGAAGAGCTAACCAGACTAATGACCGTGAGTGCGCTTCGTGTAGGGTAATAGCGGCAACCTGGTCCATGAAATCTAGCCTTCGCCATTACAAGCCGGGATGAGACTGCCGTGCTGATCCTCTAAGAAAAGTGAAGTTCTGCAGAGTCA